CCGAAAATGAAAATTTTCACTATTATTACATTATTAAAATTAATATAATTTAGATTCATAGATCAAGGATAAAAAATTACACTAAAAACAGTACTTGATTCTGATATGAATCATAGGATTAAGTAAGGTCAATAACTTGGCCTAATGAAATAAGAACTCACTATTTTAGTTCATTTATTTCAAAGGAATAACTAGTTCATTATGAAATTGCTTGATTGTTTTCCTTTTCAAAAATATTTCTATTTCTATTAAAGGTTAGAATATCTGATACTTTCTATAATTTATATCTTTATATAAAAATAGAAAATTCACTTTATTTTTTTATTTATCAAAAGAACAAAAGAAGGAAAATTTATAAAATAAAAAATTTCTAAGATTGCTTTTAGCAAACCATGTATCCTTTAAAAGATTAATTACTAGTCTCAGTCGAATTTTGAAATCTTATTTAGGCGTACTCTTTCCTCGAGTTTGACCAGTTAATATAAAAAAAAAGATCAAAGTTTTTCATTCGGCAAAAGCTTTGGTTATGAAATCTTTCGATGTATTTTATTCCGTGTAAATTAAATGTGGACCTAAAAAAAAATCGACATAGAGATAAATGCGGGATCTTTTAGCTTCTTTATTTTCATTTTATGAAGTTCAACTAAATGTCACAGCAGATTCTATAGTTCTATAGATATCTATTTGAATGATAAAGAACGATAAATAAAGGTACCGATTAATACAAATTCTCCTTTTATAAAAATATTGTATGGAATAGAAAAACAAACCCATTAAAAATCACAAAAATTTTTTTTTTTTTTTTCTAGGAATATTTTATGTGATTTTTTAATATATCTATTTCTTTTTTATGAAGAGAATATTATCTAGATAATAAATAGATATTAAATAGATAATGGATAGTAAACAACGATTCGTTTTGAACAATAGATGTCTTTCACATCCAACTAGAACAATGAGTAACCTCTTCATTTTAAAATGGCAGTTCCAAAAAAACGTACTTCTATCTCAAAAAAGCGTATTCGTAAAAATCTTTGGAAAAGGAAGGGGTATTGGGCAGCGTTAAAAGCTTTGTCATTAGGGAAATCTCTTTCTACCGGGAATTCAAAAAGTTTTTTTTTGCCACAAACAAATAATTCATAAAATATTGGAATAATATGAATTGATTTGACTCGAAAAATTGGCTCATTTCATTATCTTATTAATATCAACTTAAGAATTTCCATTACCTATTCCGGCTAATCAATAGAAAATGGAACTCGCTTCACTATTCTGATATGTCGACTAATAATTCTTCTGTTTACTAAATTCTAAAAATAATACTTTGGAAAAAAGAATAAAGGCAAGATACAAAGTTTTCCGTTTCTTTTTAGTATATTTTCTCATTTTGGGGGTGGGGAGTCTTATTTTCCCCATCAACCTATTTGTGACAATTACAATAAGAAAAAAAAGTTTTTCTCCATATCTCCATAGAAGGATATCTATAGAAAGATAGAAGGGTATCTATAGAAAGATAGAAGGGTAGAGATAAGATCTTTATTTAGTTAAAAGTAAAAAATGAAAAAATTTTTTTTAGTTCTCTTCTTAGCTAGAGGATAGAACTGTCTAGTTACAACAGTTCTATTCCAAGAGAATATAAACTACACCAAAGTCCTAAGGTAAATAAAAGTGACATCCTAAACGAAAATAATCAACCTTCAAAGTTTTATCTTTCCTAAAAAATATTGCTTCAGTTTATTCCTTTAATCTCGACGATTGAATATGAATAGGCTATTATGAGTTGTAGCAAGCCGCTATGGTGAAATCGGTAGACACGCTGCTCTTAGGAAGCAGTGCTAGAGCATCTCGGTTCGAGTCCGAGTGGCGGCAGGCCGTCTTCTAAAAGAGATACAATAGATCCTATAATGAATTAAATTCCCGATTTCTATTTTTTAAGGGATTCCTCTTTTTTTTTTAGATTTTTTATGATATTTTCAACTTTAGAGCATATATTAACTCATATTTCCTTTTCAATCGTTTCCATTGTAATTACAATTCATTTGATAACCTTATTCGTCGATGAAATCGTAAAACTAGATGATTCGTCCGAAAAGGGCATGATAGCTACTTTTTTATGTATAACAGGATTATTAGTCACTCGTTGGATTTATTCAGGGCATTTCCCACTAAGTGATTTATATGAATCATTAATCTTTCTTTCATGGAGTTTCTCAGTTATTCATATAGTTCCTTATTTCAAAATAAATAAAAATCATTTAAGCACAATAACTGCGTCAAGTGCTATTTTTACCCAAGGCTTTGCAACATCGGGTATTTTAACTGAAATACATCAATCCACAATATTAGTACCTGCGCTCCAATCCGAGTGGTTAATAATGCACGTAAGTATGATGATATTGGGCTATGCATCCCTTCTATGCGGATCATTATTATCCGTAGCACTTCTAGTCATTACATTTAGAAAAAACAAAAATATTTTTGAAAAAACTAATAATTTCGA